GGCGGATAAAATCATATATCTGCATGGCCCAATTAATAGTTCAAGTCACACACTCCCATAATCCATCCTCTCTTCGGAAAATCCACTTCAACTATTCGTATCAATTAAGAAATACAATACTTCGGAGTTGAAGAGAAGTATCCAAATAACATGTCTTATTTTTTCAATAATCCATATTTGTAGCAATGAATCCATATTTGTAGCAATGAAATAGTATTGTTCCTTCCCGATATGATATATGATCAATTACAAATATCTATGATCTGTCTTCTCTATAAAGGACCCGAAATACCTTGCTTACGTATCATTGGAAAGTGCATTAACATAAATACGGCAGTAAGAAGAGGCAATACAAAAGTGTGTAAACTATAAAAACGAGTCAAAGTGGATTGGCCCACACTAGCACTTCCACGTAATAACTCTACCAAAGGCGATCCTATTACAGGAATAGCTTCAGGTACACCTGTCACGATTTTTACTGCCCAATAACCAATTTGGTCCCGAGGTAAGGAATAACCAGTTACACCAAAAGATGCAGTCAATACAGCTAAAACCACACCTGTAACCCAAGTTAATTCGCGGGGTTTTTTAAATCCACCTGTGAGATATACACGAAATACGTGCAGGATCATCATTAGAACCATCATACTTGCTGACCATCGATGAACTGATCGAATTAACCAACCAAAATTGGCCTCAGTCATTATGTATTGAACAGAGGAAAAAGCTTCTGTAACGGTTGGACGATAGTAAAAAGTCATAGCAAAACCTGTAGCTACTTGTACTAAAAAACAAGTAAGTGTGATCCCCCCTAAACAATAAAATATGTTGACATGAGGAGGAACATATTTACTAGTTATATCATCCGCAATCGCCTGAATCTCGAGACGTTCCTCTAACCAATCATATACCTTATTGAGATAGGTAATCCAAAGGAATTCCCCCTCTGAGAACCGTATATGAGAATTTCATCTCGTACGGCTCAAGCGGAAACACACAAATACTGATTTCAACGGATATGTAATAGAAAGTTCAAAACTTCTTAGCCACTTGATTCGATTTGCCCCAAAGATACGAAGTAACAAAAATCCGGAATCTCTTCTTTGTGATGATAATGCCAAAAATATCAAGTTGGCTCATCCGTCTTTCTTTATGTTGATCGTTACAGGCCTCTTGAATCTTCTCTTCCCTATTTTTTTTATTTGTTATTTGATTTGTTGTTTTTTTGTGCGTAATGCAGATTGACAATAGTTTTGCTATTGATAGGAATTCTCTTGTTGAGACCCTATGAATCAATTGAAACCTCAGATTCATACTAGAACCACAATGATTTAATCAAGCAAAGCCTCAAGTTAAACTCAAAGGTTCTCTGAGTAAGAACTGTTTGATGATCACTTATTCAATGAATGGATGTAATGACTCAACAAAATCTAGAGAAACATTTGTCCTTTGTTCAAACTGAAAGAAGAAAAATCGTTTGATTTAGGAAATACCTATTTGAATTTTTTTGAGTCCGGTTGCGAAGTCTGAATAGTAAATAGTAGGTATGAATCATAGTTCAATTATTTCTTTTCTTGATCTATTCTATATATTCCGTGCTCCAGATACTAGAATAAATATCCGACGAGGTAGAATCATCTTGATAGAGATGACAGGCCCATTTTCTGTATTATCAATAGGATCAATTATAACAAGTCACACACTCATATTCCGGAAATACCGAAACAAATAAATCTTACGGTCGAACTACCGGAATGGTCTAGAAATCCGAGTCTGTCTTAAGTAAAGTAATTTTTTTGATTGAAAAACTAGGACTTTCTAGTTCTTATGAACCTAACTCATTGAAATTCCATCCAGTAAAACGGAAGAATTATAAATTTCCAAAATAATAGATAGGAATATCGCAAATAGAGCCATTGCGACCCCCATAAGTGGTGTAGTCCCCCAGCCCGGTGCTACTTTACCATATTCCGAATTCAATGGTTTCAATAAATTCCCTACAGTAGTTCGTCTTGGCCCAGATCTAGAACTACCCTCAACGGTTTGTGTAGCCATAAAATACTATTCATTGGTTGAGATCTGTTGACTTTGTATACCATTCCGTTGTAGTTGTAAATAAACTATCTTATCGTAGATCCATTGTGATCTTGAAATTATCTAAAAATGGAAACAGCAACCCTAGTCGCCATCTCCATATCTGGTTTACTTGTAAGCTTTACTGGGTATGCCTTATATACCGCTTTTGGGCAACCCTCTCAACAACTAAGAGATCCATTCGAAGAACACGGGGACTAGTTGAAGTAATGAGTCTCCCATATTGGGAGGCTCATTACTTCAATTGAGATAATGAAAAATTATTTCATTTTTTTAGTTTTAGTCGGAACCTTAGGCGGTTCTCGAAAAAAGATAGCGAAAAAAATTATCCCTAAAGTCGAGACTAAAAGGAATGTATAAACCAATGCTTCCATAGATTCGATTGTGGTTTACAATTATAGCTTCCACACCTATTCATTTGGGATCATTTACCATATAAAGAAAAGGAAAGAGTCAAAGAATAAATGGTGATTCAAATCAAGATTTCTCCGGTACCTTATGTCAAATCAAAAAAAATAGAGGCGAAAGATACCAGAGCAATGTTGTATCAGACTACTTGTCTCCTTGTAGTTGGATCCCCAAGTTTTTGAAATGTTCCAAATTCCACTTGAGCATCCAAATCTGGATCAATACCAGCAAAAACATCTCTGAACAAGGTTCTAGCACCATGCCAAATGTGTCCAAAAAAGAAGAGCAAAGCAAACGTAGCATGCCCAAAAGTGAACCAACCCCTTGGACTGCTACGAAAAACACCATCGGATTTCAAAGTAGCCCGATCTAATTCAAAAATTTCACCTAATTGGGCACGTCTAGCGTATTTTTTTACAGTAGCAGGATCACCATAACGAACTCCATTGAGTTCGCCACCATAGAACTCGACAGTTACACCCACTTGTTCAACACTATACTTTGATTCTGCCCTTCTAAAAGGAACATCGGCTCTCACAATTCCGTCTCCATCTACCAAAACTACCGGAAATGTTTCAAAAAAAGTAGGCATACGACGTACAAAAAGCTCGCGCCCTTCTTTATCTCTAAAGACGGGGTGTCCTAACCATCCAACAGCTATTCCATCCCCGTTGTCCATTGAGCCTGCTCTGAATAATCCCCCTTTTGCCGGATTATTACCAATGTAATCATAAAAAGCTAATTTTTCGGGAATTTTAGACCAAGCTTCCGATAAACTCAGATTTTCGGCTAGCCCGGCGCTAACTCTTCGATATATTTCTTGCTGAAAGTATCCCTGATCCCACTGATAACGAGTGGGACCAAATAATTCGATTGGGGTAGTTGCTGAACCATACCACATAGTTCCAGCAACAACGAAAGCTGCAAAAAAAACAGCAGCGATACTACTAGAAAGTACAGTTTCAATATTTCCCATACGTAATCCTTTGTATAGACGTTGAGGCGGACGGACACTAAGATGGAATAGACCTGCTAATATGCCCAATGTACCCGCTGCAATATGATGAGAGGCTATTCCTCCCGGAACAAAAGGATCAAAACCTTCCGCGCCCCACGCTGGATTTACAGATTGTACTTTTCCAGTTAGTCCATAAGGATCGGACACCCATATTCCAGGACCATACAAACCTGTTACATGAAATGCGCCAAAGCCAAAACAAGCCACCCCTGAGAGAAATAAATGAATTCCAAAGATCTTGGGCAAATCCAAAGAAGGTTTTCCCGTACGCTCATCACAAAATATTTCTAGATCCCAATACACCCAATGCCAGATAGCTGCCAAGAAGCACAAGCCAGAAAACACAATATGTGCCCCTGCGACACCTTCATAACTCCAAATACCTGGATTCGTTATAGTTCCTCCTGAAATACTCCAACCACCCCACGAATTGGTTATTCCTAAACGAGTCATGAAGGGTATAACGAACATACCTTGTCTCCACATTGGATCAAGAACAGGGTCAGAGGGATCAAAAACCGCTAATTCGTATAGAGCCATCGAACCGGCCCAACCAGAAACTAGAGCTGTATGCATTATATGGACAGAAAGCAATCGACCGGGATCATTCAATACGACAGTATGAACACGATACCAAGGCAAACCCATGGAAATACCCCTTTATCAAAGATAAATAGACACTATGTCACCTTATTTTATCGCATTGGAAAGGACTATACTATGTACCTAAGTACCTAACCTTTTCAGTGGATTCTGTATGAGAAAGAGTTAATATTTATTCCGTTCCATTGAAAATAACAGAACAATTCTGTTCATAAGAACAAAGAGAAGCAGATCTATTCTATACCCGATAAGTACCAATACGCAATGGGAGAATTGGTCCCATTTTGTGGGAACGAATGCATAGATACTTGTTTATCATTCGAACGATCGATTGCTCCGTTCGTTAAAATTTTTCTTTATTCATTCTATCTTACTCTATAAACCTTCCAATCAATCTATCTAGAAAATAGAATAAACAGAAAAAGGGATGAAGACAATAAACCCATTGTTACGTTTCCATATTAAAGTGAAGTATAGTACTTAATTTTTTTTTATTTAATGCCCATTGGTGTTCCAAAAGTACCTTTTCGGAGTCCTGGAGAGGAAAATGCAGTTTGGGTTGACGTATAGTGCGACTTGTCAGACATATTGGGTCATATGGGATTTACCCGTTCTCTCCCCCGATCGAGATATCCTCTGTTTCGCCCAAGAAATATTGTATTGAGATTGAGTGAACCATCAATCATTTGGAGCGTGAAGTACAATTAGATCAATTTATATTGGGGATCAATATTATCAATTAGAAGAATTTATGGTTGACTTGGACTGATAAAATAAAGTCTCCAGGCTCCGTTCAGAAAATACCAAATTGGTAACAAATTGATAATATATGTACGATTACCACTTGTATCATAAACGATTTTTATACTTACTATAGGAGCGATCTCGAACTGCCAACCAATGGAGTAGTATGATGAATACATCGAATAGTTTGGAGAAAACATGAAACAAATTGAAAAATAAGTAGTAACAAAAAAAATTGGTACTAAGATCATTTGCCCTATATGTATAAATAGAATTCGGGCGGATCTTTTCCCGGAGTAGAACATGAACCTAAAAAAATGGAAAGGGCCCATTCAGGAACAATAAAATGACATCGTGATTTGAATCTTGATGAAACAATACATCAATGAGAGGTTAGTTCAATAAGTTCAGTAAATTTTTTTTTATAGGTAAGGGAACAAAAACTCATCTTATGTTTTTTGAAAAATAGAAGAAGAAAACCCCCTTCATTAGAAAAAGAAAAACCTGTTACAGAAAAAAAAAAGAAATAGAACTGGAATCGACACATTGATTCTTTTTTTTTCGCAATTTTTTTTTGAACCGTATGCATCCAAAGGTACACGTACGGTTCCTAAGGGAACCAATTTTGTCCTAATCAACCGACTTCATCGAGAAAGATTACTTTTTTTAGGACAAGAAGTTGATAGCGAGATCTCGAATCAACTTGTCGGTCTCATGGTATATCTCAGTATAGAAAATGATACTAGGGATCTTTATTTATTTATAAACTCTCCCGGCGGATGGGTAATACCAGGAATAGCCATTTATGATACTATGCAATTTGTGCCACCCGATGTGCATACAATATGCATGGGATTAGCCGCTTCAATGGGATCTTTTATTCTGGTCGGAGGAGAAATTACCAAACGTCTAGCATTCCCTCACGCTTGGCGCCAATGAGTTTTTTTTTTAATTTGAAAAAAAGGAAGAATATGCCTTCGCCATATTGAATATGAATAATAAGTAATTATAGCATGGCACTTCGAGTTCGATATGAGCAAACCATTATTGTTTTTTTCATAACATGAGATTTTATGTCGAGATAGTAGTATGAAACAGAGTTCATTTCGGATTTGATCTTATGTGTCGGGGGTACATTTCAGTGTCACAAACCATTTTTTTTCCACACCAGAATTCTCTTTCTGATATTTATGTTATGAAAGAAAAAGTACAAAAATGAAAAAAAAAAGATCATTTTTTTCTTTATTTGATCGTATCAGAAAGGAACTTTGGGATTGCTAAATCACAGACAAAATAAATATATAAAGCAACAGAACCATCATAGTATTTTTTTTACTCCTACGAAAGGAAGGGTGGTAAATGGATCATTCAACGATCTGGATCGGATGGATTCTATTTCTTTCTTCAATAGAATAGAAGAGAAGAAAAAGAAAAAGTAAATTCCATTGTAGAGCCGTATGCACAAAAGATGCCTATACGGTTGTACAATTCTATTTTTTTTTTTTTCTTATATTTTTTTTATCCCTTACTTTAGCCCAATCATACAAGATAGAAGAACCGTTCATGATGTTATATCAATATCATCAGGGTTATGATTCACCAACCTGCTAGTTCTTTTTATGAGGCACAAGCAGGCGAATTTATCCTGGAAGCGGAAGAACTACTGAAACTTCGCGAAACCCTCACAAAGGTTTATGTACAAAGAACGGGTAATCCTTTATGGGTTGTATCCGAAGACATGGAAAGGGATGTTTTTATGTCAGCAACAGAAGCCCAAGCTCATGGCATTGTTGATCTTGTAGCGGTCGAAAATGAAAATACTAGGGATCTCATGTAAATCCATTTCAAACCATAATTCGAATTTTCTGCGATTTGATATTGAATAGAAAAAATTCATGATCATCAATCATCAGGTTAAGATCGATATAAAACCCATTCCATTCTAGAATTATATATATACATATATAATGCCAACTATTAAACAACTTATTAGAAACACAAGACAGCCAATAAGAAATGTCACGAAATCTCCCGCTCTTAGAGGATGTCCTCAGCGTCGAGGAACATGTACTAGAGTGTATGTGTGACTCGTTCAGATCATGAGTTCGAACAAATGAGACAATTTTCCAGTATCAATGACCAGTACCAATGAATAGGATAGATAGAGAAGATCTATCATATACCTATATTGTGTTTGGAATTTATGGTTTACATTGGTGCAAATCCAATCACCTAGATTTGAGATGAAAAGCAATTCCCCATTGGGGGCAAATGGTTATCCATTAAGCGGAGGAAATGGTATTATAAGAAGCAAAAGGGTTATACTCCTATTCTTGAAAGAACGGACTAACAGGGTCAGCTACCTAGCCAACTTTCATAATTAAATGCCGTCACTGTATGGATAACTCTTATTGTGAAAAGAACTATTACTGTATAATTGATGGGTAGAGTCAAAGAGTGTGAACTAGAACTATACAAATAATAACATTTGATAAAATGAAAGAAGAGACTCCGGTGTATAGAGAGGACCTCACCGTTTAAAAAAAAGTAACCATAGAAACGATGGAACCCACTATTTTTTTTTTGGTATCGTTAGAATTTCTTATTTCCAGGTGAAATGAAATGCCTGGAAGGAATAAAAAATCGTGGTTGGGAAGGTCATAGTAGCAAAAGGAATTGGAATTTATATTTTATATATCGGAATAATCCGTTTTGTTATTAATTGACGGGGGGGAAAGGATGACTGAAAGAAGAGAAATCAATTAGTTATTCATTAAGGTTTAATTTGATTCAATGACCAGAGTTAGACGAGGATATACAGCTCGGAAACGTCGAACAAAAATTCATTTATTTGCATCAACCTTTATTGGGACTCATTCAAGACTTACTCGAACGACTACTCAAGAGAAAATGAGAGCTTTGGTTTCCTCTCATCGAGATAGAGGCAGGCAAAAGAGGGATTTTCGTAGTTTGTGGATAACTCGAATAAATGCAGTAATTCGTGAGAATAAGGTATTCTCTAATTATAGTAGATTAATACCAAATCTGTACAAGAAGCAATTGCTTTTTAATCGTAAAATACTTGCGCAAATATCTATATCAAATAAGAATTGTCTTTACATAATTTCCAATAAGATTATCAAATAAAGGATATGATATTTTCAAATATAATAAGTAGTAGGAATGTAAGATAAGTAGTAGGAATGAACGAACATGTTTCAATAAAAAAAAAGATTTCTTCTTCCCCCATTTTTTATTTCTTATAACACAAGAAAAAAATCGGGATTCTAGGCCTTTTGAACAAAACAAAAATCTGAGCTTGAGTTCCGATTGGAGTTTTGAGTCAATTGAGGAGTATGTTTATTTATTTCTGGTTCTAGGACCAGTAGTTCTGGGGATCGACTCGGCTCTCTCAAATTGTTTCTCATTATTAAGAAAAGGTAACAAAGATAAAATACGAGCTTGTTTTATAGCAATAGTAATTAATCGTTGTTGTTTCAAGGTCAATTTATTCACCCGTCTAGATAATATTTTTCCTTGTTCACTAATAAATCGACTAATTAAACTCATGTTTCTATAATCGATTCGATCCCCCGATCCAATTGGGGACAAACGCCTACGAAAGGATCGCTTGTATTTACGAAAAGGTTGCTTGGATTTATCCATGGTTTATTCCTTATCTCTAAAATTATATTTCTTTATTCATTTCAGATCTGACCGAAATAGGCTTTGATTCGTATTGTTTATATTATACATATCATATATAATACGTATCACATATATATATATATATAAATGAAATTAAATCGGGTTTGATTTGTATTGTATATATTATGTATATTATATATGTTAATATGTTAAGTTAAATATATTAAGTTCTTCCTCTTCCTGTTCCTTGGAAAGATCGCGTACACGTTCCGTTCCATCTATTTCTTTATTTCCCCATGAATCGTATGTTTGTGACAATAGCGACAAAATTTTCTCAATTCTAATCGACTGGATGTATTGTGTCGATTCTTTTGAGTAATATATCTAGAAATACCCGGCGATTCTTTATTGACACCATTTCGGACACAACTGGTACATTCCAAAATAACTCTGACTCTGACATCTTTACCCTTGGCCATGAACCCCCCTTTTGATTTTGGATCGACTTAACTTCTTCTATTTTATTTTCGACCCGAACTGAAGAAGAATAAAAGAACAAAAAAATCAATAAGAAAATCAATAGAAGTTACTAACTTGAAATTCCATTTTCATTTATAAAAATTTCGTTGTGTTGTATGTGTTGTAATTATATAATTAATATTAATATTAATATTAATAGAGTAATAGTAATAATTAAGTAATAGTAATAATTAATAGAGTAATAGTAATAATTAATAATAGAATAATAATTAAGTAAATAATAGAATAATAATTAAGTAATACAATTTCTTTCTAACTATCAATTATTCCTATCTTAAATCCCAATATTTCATTTAAGTATCTTCTTTCTATGCTATGATTTCGTGAATCCTGCCCTAGATCTGGATACACATTTCCATTTCTGTTCCCCAAAATTCGATCTTAGATTCACCAGATTTTTGTCGAGGTTCAATATACTTTTTCTTTCCTTCCTATCCTAAAGAACTGAAAAAAAAAGGAAGGGGCGAAATTTTAGTCACGTCACGTAGAATTGTATCCCTAATTTTCTTCATTTCTTCGCATATTAATAACTAGAATGAAAAAAAAGGGAATGACAAGGCATCTGGGAATAAACGATTAATTTCTATCAATAGACCTGCTAAAGACCCAAACCATAGAGTAGTTAGCACAGGTGCCACGGAGAGATATGTTTTTATATCTCGCATTGAAAATCCTCCTTCTTTATTGTAATACATATTTGTATGGTCAGATGTTGTAGTTCAAGATCATTTGTATTTTTTTTTTTTTACTTTACGCGGAATTCCTAACTAAAATAGATATGTACAATGAACCAATAGATGAGATTTTCCTGTCCCTAAAAAAGAAAAAGATGACCCCTCCTTCCTGAACATTTCCGATAAATTTTTCTTTTTTTTATACGTTAGGTTTCAGATGTATAAAAGAATTTTATTATATGAAACCAAAAAGAAGAAATGACAAGAAAAT